TTTTTTTTTATTTATAATAAAAAAATGAAAAATAAAACATTATTATTATTATTATTGTTATTATATTAAATAACTTTATTTAGTAAAATAATAATAATAATAATAGAAAATTATTTATAATAAATAAGATTAATATTTATTAGAAAAATTTTAATTTTCCATTAAATATTTATAAATATAAATATTTAAAGAATTTTAAATTACATTTAAAAATATATTCAAGAATATATTTTTTAAATGTAATTTAAAATTCATATTAAATATTTAACAAATTAAATTTTAATATACATATATATACTTGTTATTTATATTATAAATATATATATATATATAAATATATTATTTATAATTTATACTAATTAAATAATAAAGGATTAATATTTATATAAATAAAGAGATTATAATAATATATATGCTGCTTACCAATATATTATATATAATAAATATAGATTATTAATTTATAAGTAAATACTTATCTATATAAATTAAAGGTTTTTTTTAGAAATAGTAATGTATTTATAAAAATTTTAATTATTTATCATATAGATTATCTATATATATATATATATAATTAAAATAAAAAAAAAAAAAAAAAAAACCTTAGTTTACACTAATAAAAGTTATTTAAATAATAATAAATTTTAAAATAGAATTCTTTTATTTTCATTATTTATTTATTATAAATAATTATAAAATAATTTAAATTTAATTTAATAATAATAATAAGGGGTTATTATTTATAAATTAAATTTAAATTTAATTTAGTAAACATTTAAGTTGAAAATTATTGTCGCAAGAAAAATTTAGGGAGGAATTTCCTAAATTTACTTATTTAAAAATATAATTAATTTAATTATGATTTACACTAATAAAAGTTATTTAAATAATAATAAATTTTAAAATAGAATTCTTTTATTTTCATTATTTATTTATTATAAATAATTATAAAATAATTTAAATTTAATTTAATAATAATAATAAGGGGTTATTATTTATAAATTAAATTTAAATTTTATTTGTTAACCCCTTATTATTATTATTATTTATAAATTAAATTTAAATTTAATTTAGTAAACATTTAAGTTGAAAATTATTGTCGCAAGAAAAATTTAGGGAGGAATTTCCTAAATTTACTTATTTAAAAATATAATTAATTTAATTATGATTTACACTAATAAAAGTTATTTAAATAATAATAAATTTTAAAATAGAATTCTTTTATTTTCATTATTTATTTATTATAAATAATTATAAAATAATTTAAATTTAATTTAATAATAATAATAAGGGGTTATTATTTATAAATTAAATTTAAATTTAATTTAGTAAACATTTAAGTTGAAAATTATTGTCGCAAGAAAAATTTAGGGAGGAATTTCCTAAATTTACTTATTTAAAAATATAATTAATTTAATTATGATTTACACTAATAAAAATTATTTATTAATTTTTATTATAATATATAATTTTTTAAATATATATATATATATATATTATAAAGTTTTATTTTAGCTTAAAAAATTTATTATTAATTTATATTATATGTAAATTTTTGTATGTATTTATATTTATTTAAAAAATAATTATATGAATTAATTTATTTGCAATAATTAATATTATTAATTAAAGAAATTTAGAAATAGAAATATTAATTTAATATTGACTTAATTTGTGCCAGCAGTTGCGGTTATACAAATAATATAAATAAATTTTATTAATATTAGTTAAATTGAATATTAAATTAAAATATAAGTAAATTTATTAAGTGAAATTTTAAATTTATAATATTTTTAAAATAAAATATGATTGAAGCTAGTAATTTTTAAATAAAAACTAGGATTAGATACCCTATTATTTAAAATGTAAATTTATTTATTTGAGTAGTATTAGTTATATTCTTGAAACTTAAAAAATTTGGCGGTATTTTAGTCTATTCAGAGGAACTTGTTTTTTAATCGATAATCCCCGATGTACCTTACTTAAAATTGTTATTCAATTTATATATCGTTGTTATTAGAATATTTTATAAGAATAATAATTTTCTATAATTTTAATTAAAATTAATATCAAATCAAGGTGTAGTTTATTTTTAAGTATAAATGAGTTACAATAAAATATATTTTTATGGATTTAAATATGAAAAATTTAATGAAATTGGATTTGATAGTAAAATTATAAAGATAAATAATTTGATTTTAGCTCTAAAATATGTACATATCGCCCGTCGCTCTTGTTATTAAAATAAGATAAGTCGTAACATAGTAGATGTACTGGAAAGTGTATCTAGAATCAATTTAAAGCTTATATAGAAAAGCATTTCATTTACATTGAAAAGAATTTTGTGCAAATCAATATAAATTGAATAATAATTATTTATTTAATTTTTTTTTTATTAATATAAGTTATTAAAAATAATTATAAAAATTTAAAGTTTTAGTATATTATATAGAATAAATAAATTTAATAATAGTTTATTAGTATTGTGAAATAATATTGAAATATAATGAAAAATTTTTATTTTAAAAGAAAATTTTATTTATTGTATCTTGTGTATCAGAGTTTATTAAATAAAAAATATTTAATATATTTTTCTCGATTTTAAAAGATTTAATAAATTATAAATGTTAATGTAACAAAATTATATTAAATAATTTATTAGAAATGAAATGTTATTCGTTTTTAAATATATCTAGTTTTTTAAGAAATAAATTTAATTTAATTTTAAAAATTTATTTATTTAATTAATTTTAATTAAATAATTTTTTAAATTTTATATTTTATGGGATAAGCTATAAAATAAATTTTTATAAATAATAAATAAAATTAAAATATTATATGTTTAGAAGTATCAATTTTTATTAAGTTTGTTATAAATTAATTTTTATTATAAATTATTTATTATATTTTAAATTTTTATTAAAATATTTAATTTAATTAAAAAATTAAAGTAATAATGATATAATTAGTATATAAATTATTATATAAATATATTTTAAAGTGATAAGTTTATCTAAAGAATTCGGCAAAAATAATATTCGCCTGTTTAACAAAAACATGTCTTTTAGAAATTAATTTAAAGTCTAACCTGCCCAATGAATTTTTTAATGGCCGCAGTATTTTAACTGTGCAAAGGTAGCATAATCATTAGTCTTTTAATTGAAGGCTGGAATGAATGGTTGGACGAAATATTAACTGTTTCATTTAAAATTTTTATAGAATTTTATTTTTTAGTCAAAAAGCTAAAATAATATTAAAAGACGAGAAGACCCTATAAATCTTTATATATTTATTATTTTAATTTTAAAGATTAATTTAATTATAATAAAAAAATATATTTTATTGGGGTGATATTAAAATTTAATTAACTTTTAAAATTTAAATCATTAATTTATGAATAGTTGATCCATTTTTAATGATTAAAAAATTAAGTTACTTTAGGGATAACAGCGTAATTTTTTTGGAGAGTTCATATTGATAAAAAAGATTGCGACCTCGATGTTGGATTAAGATATAAATTTAGGTGCAGCAGTTTAAATTTTAAGTCTGTTCGACTTTTAAAATCTTACATGATCTGAGTTCAAACCGGTGTAAGCCAGGTTGGTTTCTATCTTTAATTTAATAAAATATTTTAGTACGAAAGGATTAAATATTTAAATAATAATAATTTTAAATATAATGAATATAATTAATTATTTAAAACTATTTTGGCAGATTAATGTAATAAATTTAGAATTTATAAATGTAATTTATATTACAAATAGTACTTGTTTTATATAGAAATTATTTTATCATTAATTATAAGTTTAATTTTAATTATTTGTGTTTTAGTAAGAGTAGCTTTTCTTACTTTATTAGAACGTAAAGTTTTAGGTTATATTCAAATTCGTAAAGGACCTAATAAAGTTGGTTTAATAGGTATTCCTCAACCTTTTTGTGATGCAATTAAATTATTTACAAAGGAACAAACTTATCCTTTAGTATCAAATTATATTTCTTATTATTTTTCACCTATTTTTTCTTTATTTTTATCGTTATTATTATGAATATGTATACCATTTTTTATTAAAATATATTCTTTTAATTTAGGTTTATTATTTTTTATATGTTGTACAAGATTAGGTGTTTATACTGTTATAATTGCTGGATGATCTTCAAATTCTAATTATGCTTTATTAGGAGGATTACGTTCTGTAGCACAAACTATTTCTTATGAAGTTAGATTAGCTTTAATTTTATTATCTTTTGTTTTTTTAATTAATAATTATAATATAATTAATTTTTATTATTATCAAAGTTATTTATGGTTTTTTTTTATTTTATATCCATTAGTATTTATTTGATTAATTATTTCTTTAGCTGAAACTAATCGAACTCCATTTGATTTTGCTGAAGGAGAATCAGAATTAGTATCTGGGTTTAATGTTGAATATAGTAGAGGTAGATTTGCTTTAATTTTTTTATCTGAATATGCTAGAATTTTATTTATAAGAATATTATTTTCTTTAATTTTTTTAGGGGGAGATGTTATAAATTTATTTTTTTATTTAAAATTAATATTAATTTCTTTTGTGTTTATTTGAGTTCGAGGTACTTTACCTCGATTTCGTTATGATAAATTAATATATTTAGCATGAAAGAGATTTTTACCTTTTTCTTTAAATTATTTATTATTTTTTATTGGATTAAAAATTTATTTAATAAATTACGTTTAGTTAATAAATTTTAGTAAAGTTAATAGAAAATTATAGTTTCTATATTATGTTTTCAAAACATATACTTATTCAAGTTCATTAACTAATTTTTTTTAATTTAATAAATTATCTCATCATTTAGAAATTAATGGATTAATTAAGTAATATATAAAATATAAAACAGTTAATAATTGACCAATTAAAATATATGGGTCTTCTACTGGACGAGCTCCAATTCAAGTTAATAAAATTACAATTCTTACTATTATTCAAAATAAAATTTGGTTAATAGGATAAAATTCAATACCTCGAAATTTTCTTAAATTATAAAATGGTATAATTATTAAAATAGCAATAGATATTACTAAAGCAATTACTCCTCCAAGTTTATTAGGAATAGAACGTAAAATTGCGTAAGCAAATAAAAAATATCATTCAGGTTGAATATGAATTGGAGTAACAAGAGGATTTGCTGGAATAAAATTATCTGGGTCTCCTAATATATATGGATTTATTAATGTTAATATAGTTAATATTATAATTAATATAATAAATCCTGTAAGATCCTTATAAGAAAAATAAGGGTGAAAAGGAATTTTATCTAAATTTGAATTTAATCCTATTGGATTATTAGATCCTGTTTGATGTAAAAATAATAAATGAATTATAACAGTTGCTAATACAATAAATGGTAAAATAAAATGAAAAGTAAAAAATCGTGTTAATGTAGCATTATCTACTGCAAATCCTCCTCAAATTCATTGTACTAGATCTAGCCCTAAATAGGGGATGGCTGATAATAAATTAGTAATTACTGTAGCTCCTCAAAAAGATATTTGTCCTCAAGGTAAAACATATCCTATAAACGCAGTTGCTATTACTAAAAATAAAATAATTGTTCCTGATAATCATGTAGGAGTAAATAAAAATGAACCATAGTATATTCCTCGTCCAATATGTAAATAAATACAAATAAAGAAAAATGATGCACCATTGGCGTGTAGTGTTCGTAATAATCAACCATAATTTACATTTCGGCAAATATGATCAACTCTATTAAATGCTATATTAATATCTGCTGTATAATGTATAGCCAAAAATAATCCTGTTAAAATTTGAATAATTAAACATAATCCTAGTAATGAACCAAAATTTCATCATATAGAAATATTAGTTGGAGAAGGTAAATCTACTAATGCATTATTAGCAATTTTTATGATTGGATGATTAACACGTAAAGGTATATTCATTAGTTAATTTATAGATCGTAAAGGTCCATAAAATAATTTAGTAATTTTTACAGTTGCAATTAATGTAATTAATAAATAATTAATTAATAAAATATTAATTATATTTGTTGGGTAGTTATATAATTTATTTAAATTTAAAGTATTTTCTAAAATGTAATTATTTATAGAAGAAATAGAAGATATTTCATTATTTAATGAATTAAATATAAGAATTATTTTATCTATAAAAATAATTATTACTATTATAATAAGTAAACTAAAAAATATTAGTATAAATATTTTTAATGAAAATGTAAATATTTCATTTGATGCTAATGATGTTACATAAATAAATAAAACAAGTATACCTCCAATAAAAATTAAAAATAAAATATATGAAAATCAAAATCTTTTTGTTATTAATCCTGAAATACAACAAACTATTACAGTTTGAATTAATAATATTATACCTATTCTTAAAGGATGATTTATTTGGATAAATATGAATGCTAGTATTAAAATTGTGATATATAAAATAAGTTGTATAATATCAAGAAATAGTTTAAATAAAATATTAATTTTGGAGATTAATGATGAAGATATTACTTCTTTCTTGAAGTTTAAAAAGAAATATTCTTATTTTTGATTTACAAGACCAATGTTTTTTTTAAACTATTAAAACTAATGATAATATTAATTAATTGAGGGTTACCTTTTTTTATAATAATAATAGGTATTTTTATTTTTATTTCTAATCGTAAGCATTTATTATCAATGTTATTAAGATTAGAATATATTGTTTTATCTTTATTTTATTTATTATTTATTTATTTAAATATATTAAATTATGAAAGTTATTTTAGTATAGTTTTTATAACATTTAGAGTTTGTGAAGGAGTATTAGGGTTATCAATTTTAGTTTCAATAATTCGTATATATGGAAATGATTATTTTCAATCTTTCAATATTTTACAATGTTAAAAATTTTATTAATATTAATTATAATATTTCCTTTTTGTTTTATAACTAATATATTTTGAATGGTACAAAATATATTATTTTTAATTATATTTATTTTAATTATTTATAATTATTTTACTAATTATTGAATAATAATTTCTTATTTTATAGGTATAGATTTACTTTCTTATGGAATAATTTTATTAAGTTTTTGAATTTGTGCATTAATATTAATAGCAAGTTATGCAGTAAACAAATATAAAAATTATGAAAAATTATTTTTATTAAATTTATTAATATTATTATTAATATTATATTTAACTTTTAGAAGTATAAATATTTTTTTATTTTATTTATTTTTTGAATGTAGTCTAATTCCTACTTTGTTATTAATTTTAGGATGAGGTTATCAACCTGAACGATTACAAGCGGGTATATATTTATTATTTTATACTTTATTAGTATCTTTACCTATATTAGTAGCAATTTTTTATATTTATAATAATTATAATACAATAAATTTTTATTTAATTAATAATTATAATTTAAATTATATAATTTTATATTTTTCTTTAATTTTATCATTTTTAGTTAAAATACCTATATTTTTAGTTCATTTATGATTACCTAAGGCTCATGTAGAAGCTCCAGTAGCTGGATCAATAATTTTAGCTGGAATTATATTAAAGTTAGGAGGTTATGGATTATTACGATTTTTCTTTTTTTTACAAATTTTAGGGTTTAAATATAATTATTGATTTATAAGAATTAGATTAGTTGGAGGAGTTTTAGTTAGACTTATTTGTTTACGACAAACTGATTTAAAGGCATTAATTGCTTATTCATCTGTCGCTCATATAGGAATTGTATTAAGAGGATTAATGACTATAACTTATTGAGGTATTTCTGGTTCTTATACTTTAATAATTGCTCATGGGTTATGTTCTTCAGGGTTATTTTGTTTAGCTAATATTACTTATGAACGATTAGGTAGACGAAGATTATTAATTAATAAGGGATTATTAAATTTTATACCTTCAATAACTTTATGATGATTTTTATTATGTTCTGCTAATATAGCTGCTCCTCCTACATTAAATTTATTAGGGGAAATTTCTTTATTAAATAGAATTGTAAGATGATCAATATTAACAATATTTTTATTAATTTTTACATGTTTTTTTAGTGCTGCTTATACTTTATATTTATATGCTTATAGACAACATGGTAAATTATATTCTGGAATTTATTCTTTTAGAATAGGGTATAATCGTGAATATTTATTATTATTTTTACATTGATTTCCTTTAAATTTATTAGTATTGAAATCTGAAATAAGTGTATTATGATTATAATTTAAATAGTTTAATTAAAATATTGATTTGTGGTGTCGATGATATGAATTTATTCATTTTAAATTATGAAGTATTTATCAATTTGTTTAATAAATTTTTTTTTTTTAATTACTATAAGAATTAGTTTATTATTAAGTTCATTATATTTTTTAATAAATGAAATTATTTATTTTTTAGAATGGGAATTAGTTTCATTAAATTCTATAAGAATTGTAATAACATTTTTATTTGATTGAATAAGTTTAATATTTATATCATTTGTATTATTAATTTCTTCTTTAGTAATTTATTATAGAAAAGAATATATAATTGATGATATAAATATTAATCGATTTATTATATTAGTATTAATATTTGTATTATCAATAATATTTTTAATTATTAGTCCAAATTTAGTTAGAATTTTATTAGGATGAGATGGATTAGGATTAGTTTCTTATTGTTTAGTAATTTATTTTAATAATGTAAAGTCCTATAATGCTGGTATATTAACTGCTTTATTAAATCGGGTGGGGGATGTTTTTTTACTATTAGCTATTGCTTGAATATTAAATTATGGGAGATGAAATTATGTTTTTTATTTAGAATTTATAATAAATGATAAAGAAATATTAATTATTAGAATTTTAGTAACTTCTGCAGCTATAACTAAAAGTGCTCAAATTCCTTTTTCTTCTTGATTACCTGCTGCTATAGCAGCTCCAACTCCAGTTTCTGCTTTAGTTCATTCTTCTACATTAGTAACAGCAGGAATTTATTTATTAATTCGATTTAATATTTTATTATGTAATACATTTATAAGTCAATTATTATTACTATTAGCTGGATTAACAATATTTATATCTGGTTTAGGTGCTAATTTTGAATTTGATTTAAAAAAAATTATTGCTTTATCAACTTTGAGACAGTTAGGTTTAATAATAATAATTTTATCAATAGGTTATTATAAATTAGCTTTTTTTCATCTTTTAACTCATGCTTTATTTAAAGCTTTATTATTTATATGTGCAGGAGCTATTATTCATAATATAAATAATTCACAAGATTTACGTTTAATAGGAGGATTAAGTATATTTATACCTTTAACTTCTTCTTGTTTTAATGTTGCAAATTTAGCTTTATGTGGTATACCTTTTTTAGCTGGATTTTATTCAAAGGATTTAATTTTAGAAATTGCTTCTTTAAGTATATTAAATATATTTATTTATTATTTATTTTTTTTTTCAACTGGATTAACTGTTTGTTATTCATTACGTTTAGTTTATTATTCAATAACTGGAGATATAAATTGTAGAAGTTTAAATGTTTTAAATGATGAAAGTTGAGTAATATTAAAGGGTATATTAGGATTAATATTTATAAGAATTATTGGTGGTAGAATATTAAGTTGATTAATATTTATAACTCCTTACACTATTTGTTTACCTTATTATTTAAAATTTATAACTTTATTTGTTTGTATTTTAGGAGGATTTATTGGTTATTTAATTTCTAATGTATCATTATTTATAATAAATAAATCTTTAAATATATATTATATTAGAATATTTGCTGGTTCAATATGATTTATGCCTTATATTTCAACATATGGTATTATTAATTATTCATTAAAAATTGGAATAAATGTTGTAATAAATTTCGATCAAGGATGATCAGAATTTAGAGGGAGACAAAATTTATATAAACAATTAGTAACTTGTTCACAATTTTCTAATTTTTTACAAAATAATAATTTAAAGGTTTATTTAATAATTTTTATTTTATGATTTATTATTTTAATAATATTTTTAATTTTATTATATTTAAATAGCTTATAAATTAGAGTATGACATTGAAGATGTTAGGGAGATTAGTAAATCTTTAAATAATTAAATTAAATAACTTTTATTAGTAATTTATAAAAAAAAATTATTTTATTTTTACAATGAAAATGTAATGTTTTAATTAAACTATATAAATTAAAAGAAATATAAATGGAATTAAACCATTAAAATAAAAAGTTAGCAGCTTTTATTTGATCAACATATTTCTTTAATTGGAATATATTATTCATTTTTATCATTAACAGTGATATACCTCTATTTTGGTTTCAATTAATAAATTAATATTTTAGAATAAGGGTATCAAATACCTAAAATTAGGTCGAAACTAATTACAATATATCGTTTCATATTCAAGGTAAATTTATTTATATAAATAATTTTTGAATGCAAATCAAATGTTATTTGTTTAACTATAACCCTAATTTAATTTGATCAATTTAATATTCCTTGATTTCATTCATGATATAATCCTAGTAATAAAATTAAAATGAAAATAATTGATGTAATTCTTCATATTATTAAATTTGAAAATTTTAAAATTAAAATTATAGGTAAAATTAATGCAATTTCTACATCAAAAATTAAAAAAATAATTGTAATTAAAAAAAATTTTAAAGAAAATGGCAATCGTGAAGACGATATAGGATCAAATCCACATTCAAAAGGAGAACTTTTTTCTCGATCACTATAAGTTTTTTTAGATAAAATTGTGGCTAGTATTATAACAACAATTGATAATGTTATTAAAATTAATGAGATTAATAGAATAGAAAAAATTATTTATATTATTATGTTTAATAAACCTTATGATTGGAAGTCATATATACTTTTATACTATATAAATATATTATCCTCCTCATCAATAAATTGAGACATATAAAAATAATCAAACAATATCTACAAAATGTCAATATCATGCTGCAGCTTCAAATCCAAAATGATGAGTTTTAGAAAAATGATTATTTAAATGTCGAATTAAACAAATTAATAAAAATGTTGTTCCAATTAAAACATGTAAACCATGAAATCCAGTAGCTATAAAAAAAGTAGATCCATATACAGCATCAGCAATATTAAATGAAGCTTCTATATATTCATAAGCTTGTAAAATAGAAAAGTAAATACCTAATAAAACTGTAAAAAATAAACCTTGAGTAGTTTGTGAAAAATTACCTCTTATTAAACTATGATGAGCTCATGTAACAGTAATTCCTGATGTTAATAAAATAGTTGTATTTAATAATGGAATTTGGAATGGATTAAAAGGAGTAATTCCTATTGGAGGTCAAATTGAACCTAATTCAATAGAAGGAGATAAACTTCTATGAAAAAATGCTCAAAAAAAAGATGAAAAAAATAAAACTTCTGATAAAATAAATAAAATTATTCCTCAACGTAATCCTGTTGTTACAGAAAAAGTATGTATTCCTTGAAAAGTTCCTTCTCGAGAAACATCTCGTCATCATTGATAAACTGTTAATATAGTAATTATTGTTCCTAGTATTATTAATGATATATCATATTGATGAAATCATTTAACTAATCCTGAAACTATTGTTATAGAACCAATGGCTCCTGTTAAAGGTCATGGGCTATAATCTACTAAATGAAAAGGATGATTTGAGTGTGTTGACATTATAAATATATAAAATATAATTAGATTACTTCACTAGAGTATAAAGTTCTTAAAACAGCAAATACATAAGATTGAATAATAGCAACTGCAGATTCTAAAATTAATAAAAGTATTTGTACAATTAGTAAAACAATAATAATTATAGAAGATAAAGAAGGACCTGTATTTCCTAATAATGTTATTAATAAATGTCCTGCAATTATATTTGCAGTTAATCGTACTGCTAAAGTTCCTGGACGAATTACATTACTAATTGTTTCAATACAAACTATAAAAGGCATTAAAACACCAGGAGTTCCTTGAGGGACTAAATGAGCAAATATATGTTGTGTATGATTTAGTCAACCATAAATTATAAAAGCTAATCATAAAGGTAAAGCTAATATTAAAGTTAAAGTTAAATGACTAGTACTAGTAAAAATATATGGAAATAAGCCTATAAAATTATTAAATAAAATTAAACTAAATAAAGAAACAAAAATAAGAGTTATTCCCTTTTGATTTGGGTTTCCTAATAATACCTTAAATTCTTTGTGTAATGTAGTTAAAATATTATTTCAAATAATATGATAACGAGATGGTATAAATCAATATATTGAAGGAATTATTAATAAACCAATAAAAGTTCTTAATCAATTTAATGATAAATTAAAAATACTTGAGGAAGGGTCAAATACAGAAAATAAATTACTTATCATTTTCAATTTATAGAAATTGTATTAATTTTTGATAAATTTTTAGATTTAGAAGTTAAAGGAAAATATACAAAATAATTTATTATATTAAATAAAATAAAAATAATTCTAAATAATAAAAATAAAAATAATCATCTAATAGGAGCTATTTGAGGAATCAAAAAATATTATAATTATAATAATTTTAGTTTGACATACTAATGTTATTTATTTAACTAANTTTTTTTTTTTTTTTTTCCCATTAAAAGTAATTGCTAGATTACTATAACATGGTTTAAGAGACCAGTACTTGCTTTCAGTCATTTAATGTTAATTTATATTAGAAATTCATTTAATAAAAAAATTAATAGGTACTCTTTCAATTACAATTGGTATAAATCTATGATTTGCTCCACAAATTTCTGAACATTGTCCAAAAAATAATCCTGGTCGGTTAATAAAAAAATTAGTTTGATTTAATCGGCCAGGAGTTCCATCAATTTTTACTCCTAATGCAGGAACTGTTCATGAATGAATTACATCAGCAGCTGTTACTAGAATTCGAATTTGAGAATTTATAGGTAATACAATACGATTATCTACATCTAATAAACGAAAACTGTTTATATTTAATTCATTTGTTGGAATTATATAAGAATCAAATTCAATATTTAAAAAATCAGAATATTCATAACTTCAGTATCATTGATGACCAATTGATTTTAATGTAATAGAGGGTTCACTAATTTCATCTATTAAATATAATAAACGTAATGAAGGAAAAGCAATGAATAATAAAATAAATGTTGGTAAAATAGTTCAAATTACTTCAATTGTTTGTCCATGTAATAAATATCGATTTCTATAAGTATTAAAAAATAATATAATTATTATATAAGCTACTATTATTGTAATTATTACTAAAATTAATATTGTATGATCATGAAAAAATGTTAATTGTTCTATTAAAGGTGAAGCACCATCTTGTAAATTTAAATTTGCTCATGTTGACATTTTTCTAATAAAAGTAAAATACTTTATATATGAAGCTTAAATCCATTGCACTAATCTGCCATATTAGAAATTAGATAATAATGGTAATTCTGAATATCTGTGTTCTGCAGGAGGAATATTTTGATATCATTCAATTGAAGAATTTAATTGTATAGTATAAATTACTTGTCGTTGTTTAATTATACTTTTTCAAATAATAATTATGAATATAATAATTCCTACTAATGAAATTGTTGAACCAATTGTTGATACTACATTTCATGTAGTATATGCATCAGGATAATCTGAGTAACGTCGTGGTATTCCTGCTAAACCTAAAAAATGTTGAGGAAAGAAAGTTACATTTACACCTAAAAATATAATAAGAAATTGTGTTTTAAGTCATTTTATATTTAATGTTAATCCTGTAAATAAAGGGTATCAATGAACAAAACCTGCTATAATAGCAAATACAGCTCCTATTGATAATACATAGTGGAAATGAGCTACTACATAATATGTATCATGTAAAATAATATCTAAAGATGAATTAGCTAAAATTACTCCAGTTAATCCTCCTACTGTAAATAAAAATACAAACCCTAATGCTCATAAAATAGCTGGTGTATAAACTAATTGTGTTCCGTGCAATGTTGCCAATCAACTAAAAATTTTAATTCCTGTTGGAATTGCAATAATTATAGTAGCAGATGTAAAATAAGCTCGTGTATCTACATCTATACCTACTGTAAATATATGATGAGCTCATACAATAAATCCTAGTAAACCAATAGCTAATATAGCATAAATTATTCCTAAAGATCCAAATGTTTCCTTTTTTCCACATTCTTGACTAATAATATGAGAAATTATTCCAAATCCTGGTAAAATTAAAATATAAACTTCTGGATGACCAAAAAATCAAAATAAATGTTGATATAAAATTGGGTCACCTCCTCCTGCTGGGTCAAAGAATGATGTATTTAAATTCCGATCAGTTAAAAGTATAGTAATAGCTCCTGCTAATACTGGTAATGATAAAAGTAATAATAAAGCAGTAATTACTACTGATCATACAAATAAAGGTATACGATCATAAGAAATTCCATTAGATCGTATATTAATTACTGTAGTAATAAAATTTACAGCTCCTAAAATTGAAGATATACCAGCTAGATGAAGAGAAAAAATAGCTAAATCAACAGAAGCTCCTCCATGTGCAATACTAGCAGAAAGTGGAGGGTAAACTGTTCAACCAGTTCCAGCTCCATTTTCAACTATTCTTCTTACTAATAAAAGAGTTAAAGATGGAGGTAATAATCAAAAACTTATATTATTTATACGAGGAAAAGCTATATCAGGAGCTCCAAGTATTAAAGGAACTAATCAATTTCCAAATCCTCCAATTATAATAGGTATAACTATAAAAAAAATTATAACAAAAGCATGAGCAGTTACAATTACATTATAAATTTGATCATCACCAATTAAAGCTCCTGGATGACCAAGTTCTGCACGAATTAATACACTTAAAGAAGTACCTACTATACCTGCTCAAGTACCAAATAAAAAATATAATGTACCAATATCTTTGTGATTAGTTGAAAATAATCATTGTTGCAATATAATTAAATATTAATTAAGTAATATTTAATTTAAATTTTGATTAAATGGCTGAAGTATAGGCGGTAGACTGTAAATCTATTTATAAGAATTATTCTTTTTAATCAATTTATAAAAATAACTTTATATTCAATAATGATATTAGATTGCAATTCTAAAGGAATAACAAATAGTTATTAAAGTTTAATATAAAACTTAAAAGATTTTCTTATATTTATAACTTTGAAGGCTATTAGTTTTATTTAACTTAAAGTTTTAATTTAAATAAAATATTAAACTAATAATAAATAACCCAAATGTTGAAAAAAATGAAAAAGTTAAATATAAATTAATTATAAAATTATTTCAATAAATTTTATAATTTCAATTATTTTCATAATAATTTAATATAAAAGCTGTATAACATAATCGTAAATAAAAAAACAAAGTTAATAACGTTATAATAATTATAATTGTTATTATAAATAATTGATTATTAAAAGTTAAATATTGAATTGTTAATCATTTAGGAATAAATCCTAAAAAAGGAGGTAACCCTCCTAAAGATAATAAATTTAAAAATAAAGAAAATTTTAAATATTTATTTATTATAAATAATGAAAATAATTGATTAATATGGAATAATTTAAATATATTGAATAAAAATACTAAATTAAAAGATAAAAACGCATAAAATATAAAGTAAGTAATTCATAATGATTCATTTGAGTATATACTTATTAATATTCATCCTAAATGATTAATTGAAGAAAAAGTTATTAATTTACGTAAAGATGTTTGATTTAATCCTCCTAAAGACCCAATTATAATAGATAATAAAATACATCAAAATAATATTGATTTAATTATTAAATAAGAAATTAATATAAGAGGAGCAATTTTTTGTCATGTTATTAAAATTAATGAATTTATTCAATTTAATCCTTCTATTACATTAGGAAATCAAAAATGAAAAGGAGCTGTTCCTCTTTTTATTAATAATGCTAATAAAATTATTATACAAATATATTTGTTATTAAAAAAATTTTGATTTATAAAATTATTTTGATATAAAAATAAAATAGATGAGAATAATAAAATAGAAGAAGCTAATGCTTGAGTTAAAAAATATTTTAATGAAGCTTCATTTGATATTAAATTATTATCTCTTATAAGGGGAATAAAAGATAATAAATTAATTTCTAAACCTATTCAAGCTCCTAACCATGAGTTTGCTGAAATAGTAATTATTACTCTTATTATTAAAATAAAAATAAATAAAATTTTAGATGAATTATTAAAAATTAAAAAGAAAAGGATTATAACCTTTATAAGTGGGGTATGAACCCAATAGCTTAATTAGCTTATCTTTTTAATAAAAATATATTTTAGTGTATGATGCACATGAGTTTTTGATACTTTTAGAAATGGTTTAATTCCATTAAATATAATGAATATAATAATAATTATATGATTTACTCTATCAAAGTAATCCTTTTGTCAGGCAATTCATT